GTAATTCCTCATCCTCAAAGCAGTCCTTCCTGTAGTCTCAACAAATAAGTAATTATAGGAGTAAAGTGTTGATATAATTCGAAGAAGCAAACGACAATTTAATTTCAAGTTAATAAAGAAAAAAAGTAAAATAAGTATGTAATCTAAGGTACTTTTTTACATTTCTAGGATTAAACAAAAGGATTCGCAAATAAAAGCGCTAATGCCACAACCAGTCCGTAAATTGTTAAAGCTTCCATAAAAGCTAGACTAAGCAATAAAGTACCTCGTATTTTACCCTCTGCTTCTGGTTGTCTCGCAATACCCTCTACAGCTTGGCCTGCAGCAGTACCTTGACCAACTCCGGGTCCAATAGAAGCAAGTCCTACAGCCAATCCAGCAGCAATAACGGAAGCGGCAGAAATCAGTGGATTCATGGTAAGTTCCTCACACCAAAAAAAAAGAAATGGTTAATGATACAATCAACCAATGAATTATTACTTAATTTTATCATTAAGTTTGATCATTAAGATCTATTGGGTCGGAGTAACTAAAAACTAATGATAATATTACTGAATCGTCAGAACTACTTCGATATCTCATTTTTTGTTTCTACCCATGATGAAGTTTTTGTAAATCCATATACATATGGCTCTAGTTATTGCATTTCTTTCTTTCCAACCATTCTTTCATTCCATCCTTCGTTCTTTACTCTTCTATATCCTTGAGTTCATCTGTTTTTTCATCCAATACACAATCACAAATGAAACAGAAGAAAGGACTTGACTTATCTTGTAATCCATCTAATCTAAATGCAGTAAACTGCAATCAAATCAATATATGCAATCATCAATATATGCAATGGATATCAATATGATCGATATCAACGATATCAATATAACGATATCAATATGTATATCAATACATATATATATATTTTTTTTTTATTTTTATTTTGCTATATATATTGCTATCTATATATATTGCTATATATATATTACATATATATAGCATATAGTTAGATATATATATAGTTAGTTAGTATATAGGTAAGGCATAAGGACTTCTATTTATATATAGATAGGACTATATAACTAGTGAATATCTAATATTACATATACATATTACATATACATTTCTTTCTTCCATAACGTAAACTGGCCACATTTTATATTGAATCGGATTATAGAATCATTCCTCGAAACCCACACAAAAAGTGGCTGGACTTATAGACATTACATACATCTAGTGTGACCTCCCCAACCCCCATCTTTTTTTTTTAATTCCGTAATATCGTTCATCTTCTCTCCTACGACTCTAGGTCATATATTCATACGTATTTATATCTATTATGTTCTCCAACCAAGCAGATTATCTTGAACCATGCATGAATTGGGATAAGCTAAAAAAAAGACTATTTCGAAAACTAGTCAATGATGACCCTCCATGGATTCGCCTATATAAGCCGCGGCTAACGTTGCAAAAATAAGAGCTTGAATACCACTTGTAAATAATCCAAGAAACATGACAGGTATAGGAACTACTGAAGGGACTAAAGAAACAAGAACAACAACTACTAATTCATCAGCCAATATATTCCCGAAAAGTCGAAAACTAAGAGATAAGGGTTTTGTGAAATCTTCTAGGATGTTAATTGGTAAAAGTATTGGAGTTGGTTTGATGTATTTCTCGAAATAACCCAACCCCTTTTTGGTAAGACCTGCATAAAAATATGCCACTGACGTGGGTAAAGCTAAAGCAACAGTAGTATTTATATCATTCGTGGGCGCAGCTAACTCCCCATGAGGTAACTGTATGATTTTCCAAGGTAAAAGGGCACCTGACCAATTAGAAACAAAAATAAATAGGAACATAGTTCCAATAAAGGGAACCCAAGGTCCATATTCTTCTCCAATCTGGGTTTTGCTCAAGTCTCGAATAAATTCAAGGACATATTCAAAGAAATTCTGACCGTCGGTCGGAATGGTTTGTGGATTCCGAACAGCTATGATGGCTGAACCTAACAAGATAGCAATTACGACCCAAGAAGTGATAAGTACTTGGGCATGGATTTGTAAACCTCCTATTTGCCAATAGAAATGTTGGCCTACTTCTACACCCGATATATCGTATAACCCCTTGAGTGTTTTAATGTAACATGGTATAACATTCATATTGTCCTCTGATAGAAATTGAACTTCAAAAAAGGAATTAGTTTGATTCAACCATTTCTTTCTCAACTCACCAACTTGAATCATTAATCATATATTTAGGATACCAAGAAATCACATAACATCATAATATATATCAATATCCCCAGTTCTTTTTTTTTATCTATTTTTAAAAATTCAAAAAAAAAAAGTAACCGATCCAATAAATCTATGGAGTTGCCCAATAATTAACATTAACTAATTTTATTATTCTTAATCTTAATCATAATCAACGATTTCTTATATAGCTAGAACGACCTTCACAAATTGCGGATACTAATTTGTTAAGAATCAATCGAATTGAAGCTATAGCGTCATCGTTGGCTGGAATCGAAATATCTGCAAGATCTGGGTCACAATTTGTATCGATTAAACAAATCGTTGGAATCCCCAAAATGGCACATTCTCGAAGAGCCGTATATTCTTCTTGCTGATCAACGATGATCACAATATCAGGCAATCCCGTCATATATTTGATCCCACCGAGATATGTTTGCAAGGTAGATAATTTTCTCTTCAACATTGCTGCATCTCTTTTGGGGAGACGGTTGAGTTTCCCCATCTTTTCTTCTGCTCTTAAGTCCCTGAACTTATAAAGTCTCGTTTCCGTAGTGGACCAATTCGTTAACATACCACCGAGCCATTTTTGATTAATAAAATGAGACCGAGCCCTTATTGCAGCTGATGCTACTGAATCCGATGCTTTATTTTTGGTACCGACGATTAAGAAGTTTTTTCCCCTACTTGCTGCATCAAAAACTAAATCACAGGCTTCTGATAAAAAACGAGCAGTTCTAGCGAGATTTGTAATATGAATACCTTTACGCTTTGCAGAAATGTAAGGGGCCATTCTAGGATTCCATTTCTTAGTACCATGACCAAAATGAACTCCTGCTTCCATCATCTCTTCCAAATTGATGTTCCAATATCTTCTTGTCATTTTTTCCCACACTTCCTTTTTGTTTTTTCTTTTTCGTATTATTAACAAAGAGACGAGGTACCTTGAAATAAATAATTGTTCCGATGGAACCTTCTACCGGAGATTGACCATTGATACACGGCACAAACCATAAATTTTTTTAATTACTTATTTTATTTATTACCAAATCAATAATCAGACCAGTATAGTTAAAAGATAGTTAAAGTGAAAATGAATCCGCTCTTAGGAATCATTAAATCGCATAAATGATTGTTCTGATGTCTCATGTAAATTTGTCTCATGGAAATTGTTTGTCGCGTAAGAACAAAATAATTCTCTATGGTGTAACAAAATATCTCTCATTTCCAACTCGAATAGATTTTTTCTTTTGATTTCCAAATAAATGTTTTTGTCTTGCCTTGAACGGTGCACAAATTTTTGGAATCCGGTACCAACAGGTATAATCCCCCCCAGAACAACGTTCTCTTTCAGGCCTTTCAACCAATCAATACGACCTCGTAGAGCAGCTTTTGCTAAAACTCGAGCGGTTTCTTGAAAACTTGCTTCGGATATGAAACTTTGAGTATTCAGAGACGCTCTTGTTATTCCCAATGAGATTGCCCGATAACAGATCGATTCGTCCAAAGCGCGCCCTGCTCGTTCCGCTCGCAACAATCCGATTAATTCTCCAGGCGAAAAAACATTAGACATTCCATCTTCTGAAACCAACACTTTTGATGTTACTTGACGTACAATAATCTCTATATGTCTATTATGGATCTGTACCCCCTGGGATCGATAAACCTTTTGGATCTTATTAACCAAAGAGATACGACTTTGGGCTATGGTTAGCTCAGCTCCAATCAAAAACCCCCAGGGGATCCCAAGAATTCTTGGTATACGCTCGTTCCAACCTTCAACTCTCCTTTCGAGGTTCATCGATATTGAATCAATCGAACGCACTTCTAAGATTTGTTCTACTTTTGGAAGACCTTGCGTTATGTCACCAGATCTCGATTTTTCATATATAAATGTAACTAATGTATCTCCTTCGTAAAGGATTTTCCCATAATGACCATGAACAGTTGCTCCAGGAGTAGCTAAATAAGACTTAGCCGATCTTATAACTAAAAAGTCGACATTAACAATTAAAATTTGACCAGATTTTTTTACGTGTGGTTCGTATTTAAATAGACATACATTTTCACAAATAAATTGTCCAAGGCTAATTTTGATCGATGTCTCTTCACAATAATCATGATGTAGAAAGCACCAATTCAAATGGAATGGGTTCAAAATGATGTTACTGCATAGATCGGGATTATAAATCCTTCTATTTTCATCTATTAAACAGTATTTAAGTACTTGAAGTACTTGGAAAATCTGTTTCAAATTGTCAAGTAGCAAATATTTCTTTAACACGATCTGATTATGAGTTATTAAATGGTAAGATGAATAAAAATTCGATATTTTAGGTACAATAGCGCCTAAGGGACCTAAATAATCCCTAATTGGAATTAGGGGATCCGATTCTTTTGTCACATTGTTATATTTCGAACTATTGAATGGACCAATTCGAGAACAATTGGATGATGACAAAATTAGCAAAGATTGGCATTCCTTATTTCGATTCAACAACATACCAATAGTTCCTTGATGTTGGCTAAGTGATTGAATCTTCGCCTTAGAATAAAAAGGATTGATATTGGTGCAATCTAATCCATTATCGGGAATCAATCCGGAACTTGCCCTATCATACCTTTTTCCGGTATACGAAATAGTGGACTTGACTAACTCAATTCTTATGAAATCGCGAATTAGATCATTTGCCCTTACCTCAACAAAGGAAGCATGAACCTCTTCTATAGAACCATTTTGTTCTTGGTCCCAAT